GAAGGCGATCCTAACAATCTTTCTAGTTACTTCGTTCTCTATTTCTATTTGTTTGAAAGGATCCGACTAGGAAAAAGATCGTGTTTCCACCGAGCTAAAATAATATGGCGATGTCTCTAGTAAACTAAAGTCATCATTTACTAGCTATTTTGCTTGCATTTTTTCTCGACAAATCAAAAAAAAGTTGAAGATTTAGTTACGATTAGAAATATCCTTTTCTATCTTCATCCATGGACCCTTTACTTAATACTCATTGAATTGGAAGTTGATCCAATTTCCCAATTTTGTTTCGCAAGTTCAGAATCCAATTTTTCAATTTTTCAGTGAACTTTGGATAGAAATCGCGAGAATTTTTTTTTCCCGAATGGATTATTCAGAGGTCAAGGATTAAATTCCTTTAAGAAATAAAGTTTTTGGTCGGAATAGGAATTAAACCGAACGACCCCTTAACTATTAAGGAGGTTCATAGAACGAATCACACTTTTACCACTAAACTATACCCGCTACAACGATATTATTATATATCAATGGGCCTTTTGTCAAGCTAGGATCATCAAAAATCATGAAAATGAGAGTGATAACGTTTTGCACAAGGGTTTTCAATTTGATGAGATTTGGAGAAGAGGGCTTATTTAAATAAATACCAAGGCCTATCCTTTCTTGTGCGGTAAGAGTGTTGCTCGATACAACTTACCAAAAGCGCTCAAAGCATAACAAAAAAATGCAGTGTCTAAAGTTTCATTTTCGTTATTCGAGAAAAGCAGTCAAGTAACTAAAAAAGGAAGAAAAATTAATAGGACAGGGTACTTTTGATAGACTAAGTTCGATAAAGTTATCGAGTAAGGATGGAAATAGTCCTTATTTCTTTTTGGTCTTGCTTGAAATATAGTCAAAAAATCTAGTAAGTCTTTTTTGTTGTCAAATAAGAAAAATTTTGCTAGAATTTGATGGAATCAAAAAAGGCCCGGTTGGGTAGTGACCGGGCCAGATCCGTGGAAAGAAAAGGGCCTTTCGAAGAAAATCAAAGCAAGGAAGTCCTCGTTCTTTATCTTTCGTTTTCTTTATATTAACTTTTTTGAGTTTTGACTTTATCGAAACGGAATAGCTAAGAAAAGTTTTACATATCTTGAGAATCAAAATAAAGAAGGAGAAAGAAAGACGGTTTTGAATCCTTTTTTCATGTGGAATGTAACATATTAATAATTAGAATTATCTTTTTCAATAGGGAGAGATGGCTGAGTGGACGAAAGCGGCGGATTGCTAATCCGTTGTACGAGTTATTCGTACCGAGGGTTCGAATCCCTCTCTTTCCGTTTTCGTCGATGACTTGATATTTTCTTTTCTTTCAAATTTCACAAACCCCTTTTTCCTAGTTAAATGTGTGGAATAGATAAAAAATCTTAAGAAAATGCAAAAATCAAGATAGAAAAACGAAAAAACCTTTATTCTTTGCGTCCAGGATTACGTCCTGGGTCATTAGATAAGAATCCAAAGATGAAGAGAGAAACAAAGAATATTACTACTGTGTAAACGAAAAGTTTAAGCGTAAGCATTACACAATCTCCAAGAGCCTTTTTGTTTGGAAAAAACGAGAAAAGAGAATAGATCGTCCATTTTTCTACCCCATATTCTATTTTGACACCAAGAAATGAAGTGCTTTCTCGAACTCGAAAATAAGTCTATCAGGCCAAATAAGAGTCTTTGATTCCCCAAGATGACTTCATGCCGATAATGAGATATGGGCGCGGGACCCTAATTCTGTATAAAATCACATAGAAATTAAGGCCTTGCACTGGAAAAAGGGCCAAAATAGGGAAATCTGGCGAGCCAGATTTGATTTCTCGCGGCGATCCAAGAATTTCAACGTTTGCCTCAACGATTGATGCGGGAAAGACTTATCAATCGTTAGAAATTTTTCTCGAAGAAATCATGCATTTTCTAGGATCGTCTAGGATAGTATTAAGTATCTTATCGAAAACTTACAGCAGCTTGCCAAACAAAGGCTAAAAGAAAAAAGAACAGGGGTATGACTGGCATAATATCTATGATTGGATTTAAAAAGGCATAGGCCTCGGGCAATTTGGCAAAGAAAAGACTAGTTGGATAAAGGGCAGAATTAAGACAGATACAGATAAAACTAAAGAGATTAAGCATAGCAGACATTTTGTTCTTGGCGATAATTGCAATTTGATTGAGTTCTTGAGATAAGGAAAACGGAAGAAAGTAAGGTAGACAAAAAAATACTTCTTTTTCTTTGAACCGGCCCAATCAAAAATCCTCCAATTCTCAAAGGCGAATAGAAGAAATCATATTTTCATCTACTATTTTAATTAGATTCTATCTAATGATCAATAAATTCAGTCGAATTCTATACCTACACGGGTCAAATTCCTAGCACAAACCGAGAATCTAGATAATTCCATTATCTCTTCTCTATAATCTCTTAGCGTAAAATTGTCGCTAAAGATTTGGACAGGCCGTGAAAAGATTTATTGTAAAA